TTTTGGGCGGCCCATCTGGTTAGTTCAGCTATCACTGCTGGAAGCCCCTGCGGTTGTTCGGCTGCGTACTCCCCGTCCGCCTATCTCACACTCCCAAAGCATCTTTTTATTTCATATTTCATTTTCCTTCGCGCGTCCATTCCTTTCAAGCGCCCTTAGACTCGTTACGTTGTTCGACTGAACTCGTTGGCTCCGCGCTCTATTCGATCGGAACCCGGTTCGTCGAGAACCTTCTCTCATAGATTCCCTTCACCAAGTCATCGCCAGCAATCCGCTCTTATCCCTTGGTGTCAAAGGGCGAGTTCCTTTCTTGTCTTGCCCAAAAACTTTCTTTATTCTCATTGGAGAAAGACTCTCCCTCTACTTTATTTGACAGGGGCGGAGAATACCACTCTATCAATAACAAGAAAAAAGTAGCAATTCCGTTTCAAATGGTTTGAGCTTGGAAGCAACCTGCTATCTATCGATAGGCGAGAACAGACTGCTATTGGCTGCTTCGCCTATCGATTCTATTATGGCCGGCTTGGAGACATCAGAGGAAGACTATCATCTCTATCCGGGTACGATCATAGCATAGCTTCATTCATTCGTTGAACCTTGGGGATAACCATTAGCATTGAGGTCAATCACCACACCACCTCTATCATACATACGACATTACACGACGCGAGAGTGCATGGCCAACACACACCTAAAGCGCCTACGTTCCGCTTGCAGCCAATACAACCACAACCTAACTTGCACGAGATTCAACAACCGAAGCTACTGGTAGTCCCAAGGGGACGGAATTCTCCAATAATAGTTAGCAGTACTGAACAAGCGAGTCATCGGTCCGGGGAAAGAAAAGGACTGCCTTTGAAAAAAGAAAAAAGGAACTCGCTTAACTCGCTAGGCCTTCGGAACAAAGGCGATTCTGTTCATGCTTCAGACGATTTGGCTAATTATATATACTTCTATACTAATTATATTAGACTTCTTCTATTATAAATAGAAAGGCGAACCTATAGGCCTGTTTAGCGCCTTTCCAAAGTAAACCTAAAAAAAACCTTTGCTTTGGGAAGTAAAGACCGAGTGAAAAATGAAAAACGTCCGCTAACGCCCACGGGGGAAGATCTTTTTTAGATCAGCAACGAATGTCTTGTATCTATGAAGAAAGATTTCTCCCTGGGTTAAGACCCTGAATGCCATACCTTGCTGAAGGCGATTCACGAGAGAATCGCGCACAGTTCCCTTTGACCGAGATGTGAATGCCCATGATTTGCTCGGTATAGTGATGGATTTCATGGCCGACGTCTAACCGGCACGAATACGCTATCCTAGATGGAAACGACTTCCCCGCGGAGCATTTTCTCTTTCGTCCTCGGACGTTCGGACCTTTTGTTTGATTCCGGCACTTGCGTTCTCATGCCCGGAACCCTCGCGACTGATTGGGAGAAAGAGCGAAAGCGAGAAAGATGGATTGTTATCCATCGGAAATCGATAGGAATTCCACGGGGATTGCCTTCTCTTCTAATATATATGTTTTTATTTCATTATTAACATCCAATCCCATGCTAATAAGAAAAACGAGCGATTGCTAGTCAGCTTTCATTTTCTTCAAAAAAATGGTAGGGACTGAGGCTCTGAAGGCTTTACAACTTTCTTCAATTAGGGAATAGCGCAGATGGATCAATCACGCGGTTCTGCAGCGTCCTCCAACTCGCTGTCCGCTCCCCTTCACTTTCTTTGCTGGACGGGAAGATGCGAATCGTGAAGGCCTTCCCACCACGCGAAGTTCAAACCTCGCCGGAGAGGAATTGAAAACCGGAAAAAAAGCCCTTCGCAATCGAAGGTGAAAGCGGGAAAAAGACGACGAAAGCCTTTTTTCTTTCTTTTTCAGCCGACTTGAAAGGTGCTCTCAGTGTACCGCCATACGCACCCAGACATTAGACCAAGCAGGAACCGGGGATCAAAGTTCCATTGATTCATCTATCTCAAATAGGGAAAAAACGGAATCAAGAAGGGGTCAGCTGAGCTCGAAAGGGGTAGCCGGTCGTCGGCTAGGAGCTCTGGCCGGCAACGAAACTAAAGCTTCACACTGGTCCACTCGTCCATCGGCTAAGTTCCAACTCTATGTTGATAAGAAAAAAGAAAATCCCCTAAGAAGAGGACTTTCAACTATTCCAAAAGAAAGGGGCAATTCAAATGCTTCATAGATAACCCCCTATGTCTCTTCCCGTCTAACTCACCGGGAGATCGAAGAGCGGTTTGCGCTTCGCGCCCCAACCCCCTTAACTAATGGATGCTTAGATACCTGCAACTGAATCTGTAAGCGGCGCAGGGCAGGATGGACGAGAAAAGCGGCGAGAAGAAGACAAAGAGAGGGAGACCCCTTTCTATTGCCTTCCCTTTCGACTTCTAGACTGGTTCGTCGGTGGGACAGCGAGCCAAGATCTGATTCGTCAATCGGCGAATCCATGCCGCGTAACCTGGCAAAGGGGAAAGAGACGATGGCAACGCA